GCAGGCAATGGTCTTTGACGCATCTATTAGCTGAAGAGGCCTAAGGCAGGTCTTTTCGTTTCCTCTCGTACCATGCCTATTTAAAGTTCTTTGCCTTAGACTCAACCTTGACGTGTTGACAAGGGCATTCGGAATAGTTGAAAGATATGCACGAACAGAAGGGTTGCTATTGAATCTGGTCTTTCGAGTTACTACATATGACTCGTCGCTGCCTTTGTTACAAATATATCAAGGAGATACAGAAACGAAGTGCTAAGGTAAAGGTGTCTTACCACTCAGCTCTTCCACCTTGCTTTCCCGATGTAGATTATCAAGTGGATGAGAGCGTCTGTGATCCCCGATTCCATTACCGTCCACTGACGTGGTACTTCGTCTCACTCAGAAGAGAAGGGATATATCTAAGGAAATACCTCCACTTGCTCTTTTGCTTGCTTCTTTAATAAGAATAAGAGATAGTCAGACATCAAGATCAAGCTTTGATTTCCCCTTTCTTTGATGATTTCAGGGCAATTCTTCGCACTGTATACTCTATCGCATACGTACTGGGGCATTCGCCTCACCCTACCCCAAAAGCTGAAGTGGTTGGTCCTGTAGAAATGGTCTTGCCTTAAGAAAAGAAGGACCACTAGTTCGCCAGAAGCAGGATCCATCGGCTGACGCTTGACCCCGGGTTCGGGACTTCCCAAGTCACGGAGTCTTTGACAAAGTTGTAAAAATGTACCCTAATTAATATAGATTCTCTATATTTTCCAAAGGCTTATAGTTAGTAAGACAGGTGTCAGTACCAAATACTTAATAAGTAGTGGACTACTAGTTAACGCACTACTAAAGCGGGGTAGCCAGCATGCGCACATCATGATTTGCCAGAAGAGCTCAGAGCTCAGCGAATGGAAGAAGCAAGCATGGATAGTGCGAATTTGGTTGGTAAGGAAAAGTGCTTTGTTGGACTTGTTCCCAGGGTGAAAATCAAAGATCTTTGCTTGCAACGCGTTGATTGCAACAGAAAGAGACTGGGCATCTATCACAGGCCGGTCGAAAACATGAAGCAAAAGACAATAGGTTGAAGATGGGAAATAAGAGACGTTAGGAAGGCCGAAAAGGACTCAAAAGAAAGCGATCGACTGAATACTTGACACGTGAGGAGCGACGTACCTCAAGAGGTGGAGAGGCATCTGGTGGAGGGGTAGGAAGTGACTCCGCTGCTTCCACGCTTGGTGCACTGCATCATCAGACGATTTGTCAGGTCTCTCTTCCTTAGAAGAATGGGATGGGAGGGCCAAAAGACAGAGAAATTTTTGAAGAGATGGTGAACCTCAGTCGAACTCGGAGGACTCTGCAAAGAGGATACGGGAAGAGGAAGAACACAACCTTTATCATTGCTCCCACACCCGCGAGCTTGAGGTTGGAGACTTCTGAAGTCCTTCAGAGTCAGATCTTTCAAACGTTATACTCTTATCGAACTGAGTTTTGATCATAGCATGGAATTTCTTTAAAAAATAAGGAAAAGACTAAGAATTTTGCTTTCAGCAAATAGACCCATGTGCCTAACGAAAAAGAGAAATTAAATGTAACAAAGAACACGTATCCAGATATCGAATTCACTGGTGCAGGTCACCACACATCAGAGAATGGACAATATGGAAAGGAAATGAACTCATCTTTATTGAATTCAAAGGTAAGGAACAGTGCTTGGCAAGCTCACAGCTTTAACATTTATTCAACTCAAAAGAATCACTCGTCCTTTCGTTTAGACAATGGGGGAAGAAGCCCTGCTTTATTCAAACGATGTAGACGCTGCGTATTCGTATGCCAAAGACGCTTGCTTGTGCCACAAATCATAGGGTTCATGGGATGCAGATGGGGATGCTGTTCTATATCTTGATTCTGTTCGTCACCCATAGGACCATGTTTCAAAGCTAGCCTATATACCTTACCCCCGAGGAGCCACCAAAGTAAGCAAGCTACCTTTAGTTTAGGGCAGCAAGCCCTTTCTGTTAGTTAGTCGGGCAGCGTTAACCATTATCTTTTAAGGCGGTTTCTTTAAGAACTCTTAATCCCCATCCACACCACAACTTTTTGCTTGCTGGTGACGGCTTAAGCGACCGTTACTTGCTCGATGCGGGCTAGTTTGGCATATGCGACTACTGCTTGGTCGAAACCCCCTGCTTGCTGTTATGGCCTAAGCAACCATAGCTTCTACCTTGCTTGCTGGTTACAGCTTTAGCGACTGTAACTTGATATTCAAAACAAGCAATTTGAGTAGTGAATCGCCCAGTGTAGGCTTGCTTCGCGTAGGCTACACAAGCGTTGCTTCGAAAGAAAGAAAAAGGTGCGTGCCGCACTCACGAGGGACTGCCTCTCTGAGTTAGATTCCGAACAAAGTTTTTTGAGTGGATCCATTCTCTTCCTTTTTTGCAACCTCTTTCTATTAAGTAAAAATGGAACCGGAGCCCCAGAATCTCATTCATTCTCTTTTCCAGTTCAGTGCTACCCTTCCTTTAGGGCAACCTTAACTCGCTTCGTCGTCATGATCGGGAGAACTCACAATGTCCAGATCAAAGGCGAGATCAGCTCACTTCCACACCGACTCAATAACTTCATCCTCTCGAAAGAGGGAATCACCTTGAGAAGAGGAAGAGTGGAAAGCATCATAAAGAGGGGTTGCTGGTTCGCGCGCTACGGCTTGATGTCTACGCGCCTTAGCACGCGCGATATCGCTTTCAACAGCTAAGCGCTAAGCTAGCTCACTTTCTTTGTGGGTCACGACTTCAAGGTCTTTAGTTAATGACCCGTAAGCGAAGGTCGCTTCAATCAAAAAAAGCCGGTTTATTTGGTAGGCCAACAAGGCAAGGCCCTGAAAAATGAGCAAAGATTGACGATGAGAGGGCAGAGGCAAAGCAGGCACATCAACAGGTTGATTCGGTTAGTTAAAACTCAGAGGATGACCTGTTGACTATGAAGTTAGTCCTCCGGTAGGAATACCGAAAATCTTTCATGATGAGCGTCAAAGACTCAAAAGCTCACGCACGATCTACTGATGAAATAGCATAATCGCGTTCAGGGACAGGCTTTCTCCCCAAAGCATACTTTTGCTGGCTCGGCATAGCACAAGCTGATCACACTGTGACTTCGAGCACTTCGGAGGAAGCGCGGTTAACAAATTCCTCAGCGCTTAAAGCAAGATTCGGAACTTTAGTTTAGTTAGGGTCCTCGTTTCATCCGCCCTTTATCTTTCGACAGATGGTGAAGGTCTGTGTTGGTGGTATCATGAGCTTAGCTAGGCAGAGGGCAGTATGCCGGGCCATCGAAAGGGCGAAAGCGTGGAAGAGAGGGGAGTCTTGCCATGAGCTCATTTATCCAATCATCCAGCAGCCAAGATCAGATATCGAGATTGAAAGCCTTCCTTTCCAGATCAAGGCTTTGGTCTCTTTTTCTGATGCGGATTCCTCTTTTTAATCTTTCTTTCTTCCTGGAACTAGAAAAGAACCTACAGGCTACCCAGCCTTGTCAGTCTATTCAGGATCACTTTTTCGAATGAGACCAGAATCTCAAGCTTAATTCGAAAGGAAATCAAAGAGCATAAGCAGCGCAGCGGCTACTCTTTTGTTTGCCTTAGGAGTTATGTTCTTGTCGTTTAGTTTAGCTTTGATTAGTTTTTGGTAGTAGTCGCTGCTTGCACCTCTCAGTTTAAGGTCGCGTAAAACTGCAAGGTGCTCTTAAAGCCTTTCATCTTCAAAATGGATGAAAACCCTTTTTGTCATACGAGAGAAGCCCTCTGGGTCTTCGACCTTTGGGACGCTTATTGCTCTCCGACAAGTAGATGGCTTTTATCCATCTTTCTATCGTTTTTCGTGTGTTCATCTTAGAATTAAAAATTTTGATCTCTTTCTCACTTAACTTCGGGAGCTCCGACAGGTTTTCCGGAGGCAGAAGGCGGTCTGGCAGCATGGAAGACCACCCTTTTTTTTAAAAAAGAAAGGAAAAAGGATAATTCGAAGGAAACCCCAAAAAAGCACTACGGAGTAGTAAACAAAAGAATCTGGTGCAGGAGAGGGGGCATTGGCGAGGCTACCAGGATCGGAATGGAACTTCTTCACTGAACTATCTCCAACTAGCGGAAACTGACGCATCTTTTGAAAGCAGGCCATGGATCAATTGAACCTAAACACAAACTAAATAAATAGCAAACAGCGATCAAAAAGAAAACGATCGAAATTCTTACAAAGAGGAAAGGCATCGATTTCTTAAAAATGTTAGTACTATGTTTGCCCAATAAGAAGAAAGTCTTCCTCAATCTTCGGAGTACCCGGTAATACTTTCTCAGCCGAGATTGTTCCAAAACTCTCTGCCCTATTATTCTAAGTAATATGCTAAACAATCGTTAGTTCATCTTAGAATTGTTAAGCTGTGCTTCCACCGGTTGATAGACCATCCCCCATCATTACCGACAACCAGACATTTCGACCTCGGCAATCCCTAGGACGGGATTTGGTACCCTAGATACACCGACGCTGTAGAATTCTGAATTTAAAAAATTATTGAATTCCCGCTTCCGCATCACCCAGAATTTACTAAACAAACTCATCCGGGGACTTAGTTTGTTTTTCACATTACTTTGTCGAGAGGGGGAGTCGCTAGTTCTTCTTTCTGGCAGTTAAGTTAGCTCGAAAGGTATCAAGCCCTTCAACTAACCCTAAAAGAAATAGCCATTGACGCATCGCCTATTCCTCCAACTCCAACAATGGATTCTTCTTATTCTTCAACGATTCTTCTTGGCTTGGACACTCTTCATGGAGTCGTTTTGCCTTTTGACCTTCAGAACGAGCTAGCCACAAAAGGTACCACCGAAAGAAGGTCGACCTCACCCTCGGTAAACCGAACCGAACCTGAGAAAAAGAAAGAAGAAAAGCTAGGCCATTCCATTAGGTAATGGTACTAACATGAATAAGGAATAGCTTTTCTTTTCTCTAGCCCCGAGCCGGCGTCACTTCTTCTATTTCATTTCTATAGGGATTCACTCAACATAGAAAAGCAACTAGAGCAGAGCGGCCTAAAGCTCTTGAACTAGAGGAGGGGGTAACGCATACTGAAACATAAATGTAGCTATAAAGCCGCATCTTCCTTACGGTCTCCTAAATCAGAACTATTTCACTTTGTTTTAGCTTCGCTAGCTTTCCTTTTCAACTCGGAAGCACTTACCCTTTCCAATAGCGTAAGCTGATCCAGCTGATGCAAGAGTTACAGCTCAAGCACCTATTTCTTTTGTACCTTCATTCAATTCAAATTTTAAATCTCAGGCGCCAATTCATTAAAAAAAGATTAGCGCTTGCTAATTATTTAAAATGCTTTCATACTCAATCAATTAGGGATAGACTCTCTCTCTTCTATACGACAGACTAGTTCCCTATGTTAACTAGCGGAGCTCTTAAAAAAGGGAAGTCTAAGACAAAGAAAGAGTATTGAAGCTTATATATTAAATGAGTCCATCCCGAAGCCCCAACCTTACGCATCACTTTTGAAGCTTCCGCCTCCCTATTTGTTTATTTATAGAAGAGCTCCTTGTGGCGAGAAAGGGAAGAGGGAGATCAAAAACGAAACAAAATAAAGTATAAAATAGAGAAGACACCTGACGTACTTCACTTCCAAACATGACAGCCATTGAACACATTTTATTAAAAAATTATATGCATAGAGACGAACTCCTTAACTATTGGAATAAACGAATTCAATTCCTTCCTTTACTCCGGGGAAAGGAGATAGACCGATCATTATGACCGGGCCGACAGGCACCGTCCCTTAGAAGGGAATACATTTAAAGAACGAAAGAAATTGCGTACTTCACCCCTACCTATTATGCGAGCTAGTCCTCTACTGATACTGAATTTTGATATTTCCTTATCCACGCGGGAAAGAAAAGGGTACGAGGGGCCTCTCTTTCTCTTGCGCCGAAGCAGCCACATCTCGTTTGGCTGTCCTACTCTCGTCCCCGCCGAGACCAGAATGGGTCGGAAAGAAACCGGCCTTTGAAGATCACCCACTTTATCAATGCGCGCGATGTTGGAATACCTTTTCCCACTGGGATTTCCATATGAACTTTTTTCTCCACAAGATCATCCAGGTCTTCCTTCTTGGCCTTGGAAGTTCCAGGGTCTATCTTTATAGTAAGGCTGGACGTAAGATCCACTTCCCCTTGTGGAGTGAAGTGGGATGCTAAAGATACAACAGAAAAGTGAACCGTAGGATCTCGTCTTACCCCCTTTAACCAGGAACTCGAGCTCAAGCAGTTGCTGCCGGCCGGAAGCCACTCCTTCTCTGAGACGGCTCGCGCACGTGTGCATATAAAAAAAGGAGAGCTAATGAGAGGAAGGGACGCTAAGGTGCCGTGGCAAAGTCAGCTTAGCCTTTCTCCGGTCAGCTGATATAGACTCCCCCCATTGGTACTTGTAAGTTAGCACATCAATGAATACGAAGTCTGTTGTCACGAGTGAGCACGTCATATGTATGAATTTCCGTTATCCAATTTCCCAGCTCAAGCTTCTTGGGCCCTACAAGCACTTCAATAGACGTCATCTGACGCCCTAGTTGCAAATTCTAATTCTATGTATGACCAAGCTATGCCCGATCTGTTATTTCTTGTAAGACACGAAAGAAAAAATATGTAAGTAAGTAGTTAATCGCCTGGGGAAGACTATTAATTAATCGAGACGCTCTTTACAGAACAGAGATGGGCGGGGCGAAAGGACCGAGTAGCTAGTTTGGTTGGTATCTATTATGGCCCTTGTCGGCTCATACAGCAAGGCCATCATTCCTTTAGTTCGCTGCTAAACGAAGACGGGAAGGGATCGGGCGCCTAAATAGCTGAGGGAGGTCAGCTCGATCGAGCCTATCTCCCGATAGTATCTTCTCGAATGAGGCCTAAAGGGACAATAACTCAGGACAGTCAAGCCTTTGACGCTCGCTCCTACCTTGCTGATAGAGGGCTTACTAGCTAACGAAGAACGAACTCTGAACTCGGAATCGAAATGAGGTTTGAGGGAATTGAATCTGAAAGCAGGACAGAATAGGCTCTTACTGCTAACGAAAGAAAGCATTACCAACCGCAATCTCGTATCATAAAGGACTTTTGACTTCGCCGCCTTCCTTTTTTTAAATATATTATGGTAGATCAATTGGTTATACTCTGCCTTCAGTTGCGTCAGCACGATTCACCTCGTCATATGAAATTACTGCTTATTATACAACTTAATCTACAAGAACATTGTGTAGTTTTAGTAAGGGGAGAAAGGGTTAAAGATTTAATAAGTGTGAGATATCACATTGTTCGAGGGATCTGTTATACTCTTTCAGCGAAAAATCGTCGACAAGGCCAATGCGCGGGGAAAGGATTTAGTTTACCGAATGCGGAAACCTATACAGTTTGAGTGCCGAGCCCTGTGCTTTGCTGTCCATTTTCCTCGGAAATAAAAAGGCTTATTAATTTAATTAATTATAAATCTCCTGACGTTCTTCTACTTTATTCCTGACGTTCTTAGGGTCGAGGTATACTGTCTTTTTTTATAGTCCTCAATTGTCTATCTTTAAGTTAGTTACACCAACCCTTTGTCTAGGACAAACTTCGCTCTGTCATCTTTTCATCGCATTATTCGGTTAATCCTTTTTCTTTCATTTGTTAATATTTCCAAGACTTAAGGCTATGAAGAGAAGTACCTAAAGGCTTTCATCAGCTACCAAGCTGAAGGTAGCTTTTCTCTCCTCCATCGCTCAAGCGTTGGGCATTTTACATCATTAAGGAGTTCATCTCCCCACACCCTTACTTTCCTTTCCTGCAATCTGACCTTTAACATGAAGGCGCTGTAAGCGAACGAATTATTACTGGAAAACTCTCAAAGTAATAAGATCACTCCATGCTTAATTCAATTCAGAAAGAAAAGCAGAGATTGCATTTCGAGAGAAAAACTGTGGATTGAGAGGGTGAACTATCCACGACCTTTGATTTGGAAGAAGGACGCTCGAGAGACCCCCGAAGGGCGTTTAGTGCGAGCTTCCCCTTCCCAAGGGAAATGCGTGAAAGAGTGACCGACGACAGGGAGTGAAGTTTTTTCTTTTTATAGGATGATTTGTCCAAAAGAGACCATGCGACCGCTTCTAATCGACGTTTAATATCATTTTCATTTTAATAAAGCAGAAGTTTGGCAGCCTTATCATCGGAAGGGATGACGGAGACACTCGAATCAGACGCAGTGTCAATCTATTCATTGTCATAGGCTGAGGAAAGGTGGTCTTCCATCGGATGTTTTTCTTTACGACCAGGATGAAGTAAACTTCCCTCGTGAGCAGGTAGAAGAGCTCGAGCAGCAGATTGGTGTCTTTGTCTCAGGAACTTATACTTCATTCATAGTGTTCAACTATGAACAGACGGACAAAGAATTACTTTCCTTATGCTTGGCTTCTCGAAAGCCTGAGTTTTTGACCAATTCATGACTTAAAATGACCACTCACTCCTTTCATCTCTCTTCGGTGGACGTTGCATCATCTTAAGAAGATGAAGATAGTGGAGCTTCATATGAGAAGATTTTATTAGAGGGGGGGACTCCTTGTACATCCTGCGACTAGCAAGGGGAAGGAAGTTGCTCCAATCGGCTTGCTGAAGCTGAAAGCGGCTTTCAACCATCATCATGCGTCGGCTCTTGCATTTATTATATTATTTATACACTAAATAAAAAAGGGAAGATATCTTTCTTCGTCGTCTTTTTCACATGATCGATCCTATGTCTTAGACAGAAAGCAATGCTTTACTCCTCACTTTTCCTAGGGTGGGAAAGGCACTGACAAAGCACTGGTTACAGTTCAAGCCTAGAACAAAAGGAAATAGGAAAAATCAACAAAGAATCAAGTCAGCAAGGTAGGATTTCGGGTTCACCTTTACCTTTTGACTTCTTCTTATGATGTAGTTGGAGAGGAACCAGCAACTACACTTGCGATTGAAACATAAATGAACTTTACCTGGGATTTCTTTACCAAAGAAAGGGAAGTTCTTTTAGAAAGTCGATCTTACAACGCATCAATCAGGGAGACCTAAGAACTCAATTTCGTAAGAAAATATGACAGATTTCATGGAAATGCTCTCATTTCCTTTGTTAGGCCCTCTTCGTCTTCATATTTTTTTCAAATAGCATATGTAATCACTTCTTCTTCTCTTCTTTCAGTTACTTTCTGTAGCGAGAAAATCTCTAAAAGACAATATCACATTTAGGTTAACCGTTGGTATACCACTTGAGGGAGAGAAAATCAGACCTGAAAAGAACTTATAGGCTGACATTTTTTTCGAGTTTTCTACAATCATGACTCTTTCCTAATAAAAAATGCCTACTCTTTGCCTTCAACGTCAACTTCTGCCGGGTTGCTTCCAAAGCCAACAGCTTCAGGTCCTGTGAAGAACGTCAACTCGGACTCAGGGTTCTACCTTGTTAGCTGCAGGCTCTACGTTAGTAGATAGTTTGCATCTGGTCTACAAATATTTCTACTGACGCTATAGGGACAGCCAATAAACTGCGGCTGGAATCATATTCTCATTTTCTAGTTGCAGAAGAAAGCCTTTGTCGAGTTCAGCGCTAAGAAGGTCCCATAAGACTGGCTACCTGATCAACGTAAGATCCTTTCTCTTTGAAGATGAAAAGCAAGTAGGACATAGAAACTCTTTTCTCATATCATACGTTTTAAGATAGCAGGAAATCCTTCGATCTGCGGAGGTATTTTACCAGCAACTAATTCGACTCAAGGCGGAAGGGATTTCAACCACTTTGCCCTTCTCGTTCGGGTCCCCAGAAAGATTGGAATGGGTTTTGACTCCCGGATAGATCAGCAGGCATAGCACCCTATGGAGTAAGGGGAAGGCCAACACATTATTGAGGACGCTGGTGAACGGGTAGGCATCGTAGATGAGGAGTCTGAAATTCCATTTTTTTACTGACGCAGAGTTAATGTTAATCACTGCAGCTCA